TTTTAACCACATTCTCCATGGGGCCTTCTTATCTTTTCCTTCTCCGAGCTCGGGTTATAGAAGAAGGAGAAGAAAGAAGCGAGAAGAAGGTATCAGCAACAACAGGTTTTATTACAGGACAGCTCATGATGTTCATATCGATCTATTATGCGCCTCTGCATCTAGCATTGGGTCGCCCTCATACAATAACTGTCCTAGCTCTACCATATCTTTTGTTTCATTTCTTCTGGAACAATCACAAACACTTTCTTGATTATGGATCTACTACCAGAAATTCAATCCGTAATCTTAGCATTCAATGTGTATTCCTGAATAATCTCATTTTTCAATTATTCAACCATTTCATTTTACCAAGTTCAATGTTAGTCAGATTAGTCAACATTTATATGTTTCGATGCAACAACAAGATCTTATTTGTAACAAGTGGTTTTGTTGGTTGGTTAATTGGTCACATTTTATTCATGAAATGGGTTGGATTGATATTAGTCTGGATACAGCAAAATAATTCTATTAGATCTAATGTACTTATTCGATCGAATAAGTACCTTGTGTCAGAATTGATAAATTCTATGGCTCGAATCTTTAGTATTCTCTTATTTATTACCTGTGTCTACTCTTTAGGAAGAATACCGTCACCCCTTTTTACTAAGAAACTGAAAGACACCTCAGAAACGGAAGAAAGAGATGTAGAAATAGAAACAACTTCCGAAACGAAGGGGACTAAACAGGAACAAGAGGGATCCACCGAAGAAGATCCTTCTTCTTCCCTTTTTTCGGAAGAAAAGGAGGATCCGGACAAAATCGACGAAACGAAAGAGATCCGAGTGAATGGAAAGGAAAAAACAAAGGATGAATTCCATTTTCACTTTCAAGAGACAGGCTATAAAAATAGACCTGTTTATGAAACTTTTTATCTGAATGGGAATCAAGAAAATTCGCAGTTAGAAATATTGATAGATAAAAAAAATAAAGATCTCTTCTGGTTTGAAAAACCGCTTGGAACTATTCTTTTCGACTATAAACGCTGGAATCGACCATTTAGATATATCAAAAATGATAATATTGAGAATGCTGTAAGAAAAGAAATGTCACAATATTTTTTTTATCCATGTATAAGTGATGGAAAAGAAAGAATATCTTTTACGTCGCTACCCAGTTTATCAACTTTTTTTGAAATGATAGAAAGAAAAATATCCCTATTCACTACACAAAAATTATGCTCGGAAAAATTATCTAATTATTGGTATTCCAATAATAAAGAACAAAAGCAAAAGATAAGTAACGAGTTAAGAAAGAGAGTTGAAACTATGGATAAGGAATCGACTGATCTGAATACACTTCTTGAAAAAAAGACTAGATTATATAATGATGAAACGAAAAAAGAATATATACCTAACAAATATGATCCCTTATGGAATGGTCCTAATCGTGGAAGAATTAAATTTTTGTTTTCACCCTCAATCATAAAAGAAAGTCCTATACAAATTTATAGTGATATAGGAATATTTTTGATAAATCAAATCCATTTTTTCTTTCTAATTAAAGATTCTCAAGAACTTGAACCAATAATTTTAATTAATAAATTTTTCCTTTCCGGAAAATCAGCATCACATTTCGATTTGAAGGATGAGTCTTTATTTTCCGATCACAAAGAAGAAAAAATACATTTCAAAATGGATTCAGCAGATCGACTAAGAATTTTAAATTTTTTTTTCGATGAAGTTCTAGAAGATTGTAAGACTAAAACAATTAGAAAGAATTCTACTGGAGTCAAAGAAATAAGTAAACAAATTCCTCAATGGTCATACAAATTAATTGATGATTTGGAACAACAAGAGGGAGAAAATGAAGAAAACGTATCTGAGGATCATGAAATTCGTTCACGAAAATCTAAACGTGTAGTGATTTTTACGGATAATCAACAAAATACTGATACTTATAATAACCAAAATACAACTAATCCCGACCAAGCTGACGAAGTAGCTTTGATACGTTACTCGCAACAATCGGACTTTCGTCGAGATATCATAAAAGGTTCTATACGAGCGCAACGACGAAAAACAATTATTTGGGAACTGTTTCAAACAAATGTGCATTCCCCCCTTTTTTTGGACAGACTCGAAAAATTTCTTTTTTTTTCTTTTGATATTTCTGAAATAATGAAAATACTGTTTATACATCAAATGTGTAAAAAAAAAGAATTAACAATTTCGAATTCTACTAAAGAAAGGGAGAAAAAAAAAGAAGACAAACGAAAAGACGAAAAAAGAGAAGAAAAAGACCGAATAGAAATAGCGGAAGCCTGGGATAGCATTTTATTTGCTCAAGTAATAAGGGGTTGTGTTTTAGTAACTCAATCAATTCTTAGAAAATATATTCTATTACCTTCATTAATAATAGCTAAAAATAGCATCCGCATGTTATTATTTAAATTTCCCGAATGGTCGGAGGATTTTCAAGATTGGAATAGAGAAATGCATGTTAAATGTACTTATAATGGAGTGCAATTATCAGAAACAGAATTTCCGAAAAACTGGTTAACAGACGGTATTCAAATTAAAATCCTATTTCCTTTTCGTCTAAAACCGTGGCATAGATCTAATCGAAAATCCCCTGCTAAAGAACCAATGAAAAAGAAAAAGCAAAAAAATGATTTCTGCTTTTTAACAGTTTGGGGAATGGAAAGTGAACTGCCTTTTGGGTCTCCAAAAGGAGGACTTTCACTTTTCGAACCCCTCGTTACAAAATTCGAAAAAAAACTTAGACAGTTGAAAAAAAACAGTTTTATAGTTCTAAAATTTTTAGAGGAAAGAAGAAAACTCGTTCTAAATTTATCAAAAGAAAAACAAAATTGGATTATCAAAAGGATTCTATTTATAAAAGAAATAATAAACAAACTTTCAAAAAAAAATCCAATTCTATTATTTCGATTTAGAGAAGTAGATGAATTGCCTGAAACTCAAAAAGAAAAAGATTTGGTAATAAATAATTGGATGATTCATAAATTTTCTACCCCAATTCGATCTAGGAATTGTACAAATTATTCATTGATCGAAAAAAAAATGAAAGATCTGACTGTTAGAACAAGCAAAATTCAAAACCAAATAGAAAAAATTACAAAAGACAATAAAAAAAGATTTCTAATATTAGAGAGAAATACTACTGCTAACAAAATAAGTTATAATAGTAAAAAATTACAATTAAAATTATCAAAAAATATTTCGCAGATATTAAAAAGAAGAAATACTCGATTGGTTCGTAAATCAAAGTTGTTTATAACAATTTTGATGGAAAGGATATACATAGACATCGTTCTAGGTATCATGAATAGTCCGAGGATCAATGCTCAGCTTTTGCTTAAATCAAGAAGAAAAATCTTTAATAAAAATAATAATGAAGGAAATCACAAAAGAATTGAGAAAACAAATCAAAATACAATTAAGTTTATTTCACTTATAAAAAAATCATTAAATAATAGTAATATTAGTCTTCTTACTAAGAATTCCCAAAACCTATCCTCTTTGTCGCAAGCATATGTATTTTACAAATTATCACAAACACAAATTTTTAACTTTTATAAGTTAAGATCTGCTGTTCAATATCAAGGGGGATTTCATTTTATTAAAAAAGAAATCAAAAATTTTTTTTTGACCCAAGGTTTATTTCATTCCGAATTAAAAGATAAAAATCGTCAAAATTCTGTACCAAATCAATGGAAAACCTGGTTGTTAAGGAGTCATTATCAATATAAATATGATTTAGGGAAGATAAAATGGTCTAAATTAATGCCACAAAAGTGGCGAAATCAAATCAATCAACACCATATGATTCAAAATAAAAATTTAAACAAATGGAATTCCTATGAAAAAGAACAATTAATTGAAAAAAAAAACGATTTTGAACCAGACTCATTATCAAATTACAAAGATAATTTTAAAAAATATTATGAATATAATGTTTTATCATCGAAATCGATTACTTATGACAATAAAAAAGATTCATATAGTTCTAGGTCATCATTACAAAAATTACCATTCAAAATGAATAAAAAGCTTTTTTATAATAACCAGACAGGTAAAAGCAAAATAGTCAATATCCCTCTAAATAATTATATACTCGAAGATGATATTCACAATAGCGAAAAAAGATCAGATAGAAAATATTTGGATTGGAGAATTCTCCATTTTTGTCTTAGAAAGAAGGTCGATATTGAATCCTGGACCCATACCGGAAGTAACGACAATAAAAATGCCAATACTGAGACTAATAAATATCAAATAATTGATAAAGTTGATAAGAAAAATCTTTTTTTTCTTACAATTATTCAAAATAAAGAAGTCAATTCATCCAATACAAAAAAAAACCTTTTTGATTGGATGAGAATGAATGAAGAAATACTAAATCGTCCTATATGCAATTTAGAACTTTGGTTCTTTCAAAAATTGTTGATACTTTTCAACGCATATAATATAAAGCCCTGGGTAATACCAACAAAATCACTTCTTTTCAATTTTAATTTAGATGAAAATGTTTGTGAAAATAACAAAATTAATGAAAAGAAAAATAACAATCTTTTTATATCATCAAAAAAAAAAAAATCTATTGAATTAGAGAATCAAAACCCGACAAAAAAAGAATATGAGGGCCAAGTCAATCTTAGATCAGTTCGCGAAAATCAAGAAAAAGATGTTGCAGAAGATTATGTAGGATCCGAAATGAAAAACCGTAGAAAGAAAAAAAAATACAAAAGTAATACGGAAGCGGAGCTTGATTTCTTTCTAAAAAGATATTTGCGTTTTCAATTAAGATGGGATGATTCTTTCAATCAAAAAATAATCAATAATATCAAAGTATATTGTCTTCTTCTTAGACTGACAAATCCACGAGAAATAATTCTCTCCTCTATTCAAAGAGGGGAAATGAGTCTGGGTATTCTGATGATTCATAAGAATTTAACTCTTACAGAATTGATGAAAAAAGGAATATTGATTATCGAACCTGTGCGTTTGTCCGTAAAAAATAATGGACAATTTCTTTTGTATAACACCGCAGTGATTTTATTGATTCATAAGAGCAAACAAGAAATTTCAAAAAGATACAGAGAAAAAAGCTATGTCGATAAAAAATATTTGATCGAATCTATTGAAAACCATCCAACAACTCAAACTGACAATGGGAAAAAAAAGGATTATGATTTACTTCTTCCTGAAAATATTTTATCCCCAAAAAATCGTAGAGCATTGAGAATTCGAATTTCTTTCAATTCGAAAAATAAAAATGATATTCACAAAAATAAAGAAATTCTGTATAATAATGATACGATAAAAAAGGGTAATTACATCCTGAGTAAAAGCAAAAATTTTGATAGATTTGATAGAAATAAAAATAAACTAATTAAATTAAAACTTTTTCTTTGGGCCAATTATCGATTGGAAGATTTAGCGTGTATGAATCGTTATTGGTTTGATACCAATAATGGCAGTCGTTTCAATATGGTAAGGATATATATCTATCCCCCGTTAAAACTTCAGTGAGGACCTTTTTTCCATTCCCAGAACATGTCTTCTTTAGTTTACTATATGAAAAATGAAAAATATATGAAAACAAGAAAGTAGAAAATGCATTGTTTTCCATTTTATGCGGATACGTGTAAATCCATCAGATAGAAATTCGAGCAACAAGAGAATTAATGGTATTTTTTTACTTGAAATTTTAAATTGTAATTTTAGAATTGTAGAAAAAATTTTCATTTTTTCTCTTTTGTATTGTAAACGAAGAAATCATCTTTTTCTATTTTCTATATCTATATAGGCAAGTCCAAAAATTGGATTGATTAATGGTCAATTTTATTTCACAAAGTTAGGAATTCCTAACTTTGTGAAAATTATTATATATATTGAATTACACTAATTAATAATACTAATTAATTAAACTAACCTACCATTATAATTACTGATCCATAAAAATATTAAAAAGCGGAGGAGTTGTATTTTATGGTCAAAAATTTATTCATTTCAGTTATTTCACAAGAAAAAAAAGAAGAAAAGAGGGGATCGGTTGAATTTCAAATAGTGAATTTCACTAAAAAAATAAAAAGACTTACTTCACATTTGGAATTACATAGAAAAGACTATTTATCTCAGCGGGGTTTACGGAAAATTCTAGGAAAACGGCAACGACTTCTGTCTTATTTGTTAAAAAAAAATAGAGTAGGTTATAAAGAATTAATTGTCAAATTGGATATTCGGGAGTCAAAAATCCCTTAAATTGAAGAATTTTTTAGTAGTTGATTTATTACATCTTGAATTTTGATAAACTTCTTTTCATTTTCAATAATTCGCGAAACAATGAATCGAGGAACCCCTTATGAATGTACCAGACACGAGAGAAGGCCTTATGATAGTCAATATGGGCCCCCACCACCCATCAATGCATGGTGTTCTTCGACTAATTGTTACTCTAGATGGTGAAGATGTTGTTGACTGTGAACCCATATTAGGTTATTTACACAGAGGAATGGAAAAAATTGCGGAAAACCGAACAATTATACAATATTTACCTTATGTGACACGTTGGGATTATTTAGCAACTATGTTCACAGAAGCAATAACAGTAAACGGACCAGAACAGTTGGGAAATATTCAAGTACCTAAAAGAGCCAGCTATATCAGAGTAATTATGTTAGAGTTGAGTCGTATAGCTTCTCACCTGTTATGGCTTGGTCCCTTTATGGCAGATATTGGGGCCCAGACTCCTTTTTTTTATATTTTTAGAGAAAGAGAGTTAGTATATGATTTATTCGAAGCTGCCACTGGTATGAGAATGATGCATAATTATTTTCGTATCGGAGGAGTAGCGGTTGATCTACCTTATGGTTGGATAGATAAATGTTTGGATTTCTGCGATTATTTTTTAACGGGAATTGCTGAATATCAAAAACTTATTACGAAAAATCCCATTTTTTTAGAACGAGTTGAAGGGGTAGGTATTGTTGGTACAGAGGAAGCAATAAATTGGGGTTTATCAGGACCAATGCTACGAGCTTCTGGAGTACAATGGGATCTTCGTAAGGTTGATCATTATGAGTGTTACGATGAATTTGATTGGGAAGTTCAGTGGCAAAAAGAAGGAGATTCATTAGCTCGTTATTTAGTCCGAATTGGCGAAATGACGGAATCAATAAAAATTATTCAACAGGCTATGGAAGGAATTCCTGGGGGGCCCTATGAAAATCTAGAAACCCGATTATTTGATAGGGATCCAGAATGGAATGATTTTGAATACCGATTCATTAGTAAAAAAGCTTCTCCTACTTTTGAATTACCAAAACAAGAACTTTATGTAAGAGTCGAAGCCCCAAAGGGTGAATTGGGAATTTTTCTGATAGGGGATCGTAGCGGTTTTCCTTGGAGGTGGAAAATTCGATCGCCGGGTTTTATCAATTTACAAATTCTTCCTCAATTAGTTAAAAGAATGAAATTGGCCGATATTATGACAATCCTAGGGAGTATAGATATCATTATGGGGGAAGTTGATCGTTGAAATGATAATGAATATAACAGACATAATTGATATAATAGAAATTAATTCTTTTTCTAGATTGAGATTGGAATCTTTAAACGAGATCTATGGAATTCTATGGATGCTTTTCCCTATTTTTATTCTGATATTGGGAATCATGATAGGTGTACTAGTAATTGTGTGGTTAGAAAGAGAAATATCTGCAGGGGTGCAACAACGTATTGGACCTGAGTATGCCGGTCCTTTTGGAGTTCTTCAAGCGCTAGCGGACGGGACAAAATTACTTTTCAAAGAGAATCTTTTTCCGTCTCGAGGAGATACTCGTTTATTCAGTCTTGGACCAGCCATAGCAGTCATATCAACTCTATTAAGCTATTCCGTAATTCCTTTTAGCTATCACCTTGTTTTAGCTGATCTAACTATTGGTGTTTTTTTATGGATTGCCATTTCAAGTATTGCCCCTATTGGCCTTCTTATGTCAGGGTATGGATCAAACAATAAATATTCCTTTTTAGGTGGTCTACGAGCTGCTGCTCAATCAATTAGTTATGAAATACCATTAACTCTCTGTGTATTATCCATATCTCTACGTGCGATTCGTTGAAACAGAAAGTTTTCCCTATTCTTTCTTTTTTTGTTACAAAAAAAAAAGTGAAATGAATTGAATAGATATTTTCTATTTTTTATTAATTATTTTCCGTGATGAACTGAATTGGATAGTTATATGAGTGAAAAAAAACAGCTTAAAAATTGGCAGTAAACAAATTGAGACTCGTTTCCTATGTACAAGAGTAAAGCAGAAATCAAAAGATAACATAGTTTGTCCCAAGATTGGTTGATTATTTATATTTATCCTAGCTTGAAGCGGGCTCAAAAGATAAACCGGAGGCAGTTTTTCCTATTTACTATCATTTATATTTCATCTATTGCCATAATGTTACGAGTGATTGAGGATAAATGGGCGGATGGGTAGAAACACAAAGATACACAAAGGATTCGTAATAGAGATTATTGAAATTATCCAAAAGAAAAGGATATTTCTCCTAATATGAAAAAAAGAATATAAATTGAGGCTTTAATTTGGTAGAAATGATCAGGTAGTACTCCTCATGATTCCGATCCAGAGCTTTTTCCTACTTACCAATAAAAAAAATGACTATCAGGAACGAAAGAATCCTTTACTTTATTTATTCGAATTTAGGCTAAGCCCCCTTTTTTCCGAACGAAGAAGAGGAACGAAAAAAAAATAGAAATTTCTAATTAAATAATTAAAATAGAAAAAAAGAGATTTTAATTATTTAATTAGAAATTTGTGTCATATTGCTAAACTAGTAGAATGTCTAATTCATTTTCGTGATTAAAAAGGATAAGTTGAAATATCTATTGATATTTTTACCAAAGAATAGTTGGACTTTTTATAAATAGTATTTTATTGAAAAATTTCAGCTATTACTCAAGAAAGAAAAATGAAAATTCTTAAAGGATAAGATAAATTCAGAAGTTTGTTTAGTATTATAATTCTAACAGACAGAATTTCATTGGTCGAATTTGAAACTGTCCGATAAATTTTGATCCTATTTATCCTACATTTGATTATATTTAGCCTACAAATATAGCAATATAGCAAGATAAATAATACCATCGGACCTTTAGATTTTTTATCGCCTTAGAGGAGCCGTATGAGGTGAAAATCTCATGTACGGTTCTGTACTAGCGTGAGAACAGTGATGTTATCGCCGACTAGGATTATCTAACAGTTCAAGTACAGTTGATATAGTTGAAGCACAATCAAAATATGGTTTTTGGGGGTGGAATTTTTGGCGTCAACCTATAGGGTTTATCATTTTTTTAATTTCTTCCTTAGCGGAATGTGAGAGATTGCCCTTTGATTTACCAGAAGCAGAAGAAGAATTAGTAGCAGGTTATCAAACCGAATATTCGGGTATTAAATTTGGTTTATTTTATGTTGCTTCCTATCTAAACTTATTAGTTTCGTCATTATTTGTAACAGTTCTTTACTTTGGTGGTTGGAATATCTCTATTCCATTGCTTCCTGAATTTTTTGAGCTAACTAAAGTAAATGGAGTCTGTGGAACAATAATGGGAATCTTTATTACATTAGTTAAAAGTTATTTGTTCTTGTTCATTTCTATCACAATAAGATGGACTTTACCTAGACTAAGAATGGATCAACTATTAAATCTTGGATGGAAATTTCTTTTACCTATATCTCTTGGTAATTTAGTATTAACAACTTCTTTCCAATTACTTTCACTCTAAAACAATCTTTTTTTTTTTTCTAGTTACTACTTGTCTCAAAAAGAGAAAGAAATAAATATAAAATTATCCATAGATTTTCACCCTATGTTCCCTATGGTAACTGGTTTTCTAAATTATGGTCAACAAAGCGTACGAGCTACAAGGTATATTGGTCAAAGTTTCATTATTACTTTATCCCACGCAAATCGTTTACCTATAACTATTCAATATCCTTATGAAAAATTAATCACATCAGAACGTTTTCGTGGTCGAATCCATTTTGAATTTGATAAATGCATTGCTTGTGAGGTATGTGTTCGTGTATGTCCTATAGATCTCCCTGTTGTTGATTGGAAATTGGAAACTGAGATTCGAAAAAAACGCTTACTTAATTACAGTATTGATTTTGGAATCTGTATATTTTGTGGGAACTGCATTGAGTATTGCCCAACAAATTGTTTATCAATGACTGAAGAATACGAGCTTTCTACTTATGATCGTCACGAATTGAATTATAATCAAATTGCTTTAGGTCGTTTACCGATGTCAGTAATTGACGATCCCACCATCAAAAAATTTTGAATTCACCTAAAAAAAAAAAAAAAAAGACTTTACAATTATTAAATGAAGATTGAGTTTTAATTTAACGGAATAAAATAGAAAAAGGGGTTTCTTTTATTTTGCGTAGTCAATTTATTTACAAATTCCAAACATTTCTATTTTTTTAATTTAATTAGTAAAAATCACCTCATGTTTTCATTTAGATGGAAAATCCATTCTATTCTAAAAATAGATTTTATTAATATATCTGTAATTCGCTCCATAATTATTTCTAAATTGGAAATATCGAATTCTATTTTTTAAAGAAAGAATGAGATTAGTTTAATAACTATATCTGCAGTAATTTATACTATACCTGGTAGGATTTTATTCAATTAGGAACCTATTCTAAAATAAAAAAAAATAATAAAAGAGTTTTTCCTGGTCGGATCAATAAGGTCATGAGAAAACAATTCGATTTTTTTATCTCTAATTTTACATACAATGGATTTGCCGGGACCAATACATGATTTTCTTTCAGTTTTTCTCGGATTAGGTCTTATATTAGGAGGGCTAGGGGTGGTATTCCTTACTAACCCAATTTATTCGGCCTTTTCATTAGGATTCGTTCTTGTTTGTATATCCTTATTCTATATTTTATCAAACGCCCATTTTGTAGCTGCTACACAACTCCTTATTTATGTGGGAGCTATAAATGTTTTAATTTTATTTGCTGTGATGTTCCTGAATGATTCAGAATATTACAATGATTTTCATCTGTGGACTGTTAGAGATGGGATTACCTCCTTAGTTTGTACAAGTATTTTTGTTTCACTAATTACTATTATTCCAGATACATCATGGTACGGGATTATTTGGACTACAAGAAAAAATCAAATTATAGAGCAAGATTTGATAAGTAATGGTCAACAACTTGGAATTAATTTATCAACAGATTTTTTTCTTCCATTTGAATTTATTTCAATAATTCTTTTACTTGCTTTGATAGGCGCCATTGCGATGGCTCGTCGGTAAAAAATCTTATAATTTGAAACCAGAATCAAAATTAACCTTTGTTCTATCTTATCACATCTATTTTACTTCAATTGGATTTGCTTCTATTTGAAGATTATTCATCTATAAATTTTATTATTTGATTTATTACAGTATCTTTTACAGTATCTTTTTTTTTTATTCAATCTTTGTAATATTCTTATTCTAGTCAATCCAATCTCTTAATGTTGAATTTTTGTTCCTATTGAAATAAAGAAGCGAAATTTGTAATAAGGAGTTGGTCGATGATGCTCGAACATGTACTTATTTTGAGTGCCTATTTATTTTCTATCGGTATCTATGGATTGATCACGAGTCGAAATATGGTTAGGGCCCTTATGTGCCTTGAGCTTATTTTGAATGCTGTTAATATCAATTTTGTAACATTTTCTGATTTTTTTGATAGTCGACAATTAAAAGGAAATATTTTTTCCATTTTTGTTATAGCTATTGCAGCAGCTGAAGCGGCTATTGGACTGGCTATTGTTTCGTCAATTTATCGTAACAGAAAATCCATCCGTATCAATCAATCTAATTTGTTGAATAAGTAATCTTAAAAAATGGAATATTCATTAACTCAAATTGGCATACATGATATGTAAGATATCAAACATGTTTATGAAAACGTAAGAAATTAAAGTATCTTAGTTCTTTCATGAATTGATTTGGAATCGGAATTTTGAAAAGAAAATTTCTGGTAAATCATTGATTCATCTGGTATCTAAATATATGATTCAGTTATACATTGACTAGATTGAAAATTTATGACGTTCAAAAAAGATTTATAGATCCAATGTCACATTCAGTAAAGATTTATGATACATGTATAGGGTGTACTCAATGTGTCCGAGCTTGTCCTACAGATGTATTAGAAATGATACCGTGGGACGGATGTAAAGCGAAACAAATTGCTTCTGCTCCACGAACGGAGGATTGTGTTGGTTGTAAGAGATGTGAATCCGCTTGTCCGACGGATTTCTTGAGTGTTCGAGTTTATTTATGGCATGAAACAACTCGAAGTATGGGTCTAGCTTATTGATCTTTTCTATAAAAATCCACTTGAATAGATTTGATTTTTTGTTTACCGACAAAAACCCGTGCCCTATAAATTAACAATTTATAGGGCACGGGTTTTTGTGGTCCAAGCGTATCTTGTATTTACCACGAATTCTTTTCCTTGGTTAACATTATTTGTAGTTTTACCGATATCCGCGGGTTTTTTAATTTTCTTTTTACCTCATAGAGGTAATAAGGTAATTCGATGGTATACTATAAGTATTTGTATTTTAGAGCTCCTTTTAATGACTTATATATTTTCGTATTATTTCAAATTGGATGATCCATTAATACAATTAACAGAGAGTTCTAAATGGATCAATTTTTTGAATTTTTACTGGAGATTGGGAATAGATGGGATCTCTTTAGGACCTATTTTTTTGACCGGATTTATCACTACTTTAGCTACTTTAGCGGCTCGGCCAGTTACCCGGGATTCTCGCTTATTCTATTTTCTGATGTTAGCAATGTATAGTGGTCAAATAGGATTATTTTCTTCTCAAGATCTTTTACTTTTTTTCATCATGTGGGAATTAGAATTAATTCCCGTTTATCTACTTTTATCCATGTGGGGGGGAAAGAAACGTCTATATTCAGCTACAAAGTTTATTTTGTATACTGCAGGAAGCTCCGTTTTTTTATTAATGGGAGCCTTGGGTATTGCTTTATATGGTTCCAATGAACCGACATTCCATTTTGAAACATCAGCCAATCAACCATATCCCGCGGTCCTAGAAATATTATTCTATATTGGATTTCTTATTGCTTTTGCTGTCAAATCGCCGATTATACCCTTACATACATGGTTACCGGACACCCACGGAGAAGCACATTACAGTACTTGTATGCTTTTAGCCGGAATCTTATTAAAAATGGGAGCGTACGGATTAGTTCGAATCAATATGGAATTGTTACCCCACGCCCATTCTAGATTTTCCCCTTGGTTAATAATAGTAGGTGCAATGCAAATAATCTATGCAGCTTCAACATCTTCTGGTCAGCGAAATTTAAAAAAAAGAATAGCCTATTCTTCTGTATCTCATATGGGTTTCATAATTATAGGAATTTACTCTATAAGTGATATGGGACTCAATGGGGCCATTTTACAAATAATATCACATGGATTTATTGGCGCTGCACTTTTTTTCTTGGCCGGAACAAGTTATGATAGAATACGTCTTGTTTATCTTGACGAAATGGGTGGAATGGCTACTCCAATGCCAAAAATATTCACACTATTCAATATCTTATCACTAGCTTCCCTTGCATTACCGGGCATGAGTGGTTTTTTTTCGGAATTGATAGTCTTTTTGGGGATGCTTACCACAGAAAAATATCTTTTAATGTCAAAAATAATAATTTCTTTTGTAATGGCAGTTGGAATGCTATTAACTCCTCTTTATTTATTATCAATGTTACGTCAGATGTTCTATGGATACAAGTTATTTAATGCCCTAAACTCTTATTGTTTTGATTCTGGGCCGCGGGAATTATTTGTTTCCATTTCGATTCTTCTGCCTGTAATAAGTATTGGTATTTACCCGGATTTTATTTTCTCACTATCAGTTGAGAAAGTCGAAACTATCATGTCGACCTATTTTTCTAGGTAATTTCAAAATCAAAAGATCGTTTCAAAATAAAATGTAAACGCAATTGCATGATTTTCAAAATAGAAAATCGTTATACAATGCAAAAACACTTCTTTCTTCGGTTAATTTTCAATTTGTAAAATTGAAAAAAAAAAAGAAAAAATGAATTGTAACTACATATCTTTATATCTTTGGCATTTGTGAGAACCTTTTGAATCAAGTAATAGAGTGATTCAAAAGGTTCTCAAATATTTACTGGAAGCTTCTTCTTCTATATATGCTAGCCTACGGATGTTAAGACACCTTCCCTTCTTCTCAATTCGATGGTAATGGAAATGAACCATAACTATGTAGTCCTATTCCTAATAAATTAACCCCAAAATAGCATATCCAAATTATAAGAAAACCAATAGAAGCGACAATTTCGGAATTAAAGGATTCAAAATTTTTTCGAATATGGAAATAACTCGCAAATATGGTCCAAGTAATAACTGCCCAAGTTTCCTTTGGGTCCCAATTCCAATATGATCCCCATGCTTCATTGGCCCAGACTGCTCCTGAAAGAATTCCTATGGTTAAAAAGATAAATCCTATACTAATCATACGATAACCCCAATGATCTAATTGTTGAATCAATTGAAACTTATAATAATTCCGAGAAGGAACAAAGGAATTATTTTTAAAAAAATTGGATTTTTTATTGGATTTTTGCGTCGCGTATTGGATCTGATCAAAGGGAAAAAAATTAATTAATAAACTATTCCTTTTATTAAAAAATCTTATGACTTTTCGAAATCTAATGACTAAAAGTGCTACTGCTAATAATGATCCACATAAAAGAGCTGCATAGCTCAATATCATCATACTTACGTGCATCATTAACCATTGGGATTGAAGAGCAGGTATTAAGATTTCGGATTGATGCATGTTAGTTAAAAGGCCTGAAGTAGTAAAGCCTTGGGTAAAAAAAGTACTGGGGGCGATTATTGAGCTTAAAAAATTTTTCTGTTTTTTAAAATACGGAATTATATGAATAATAGAAAAACCCCATGAAAGAAAAATCAAAGATTCATATAAATCACTTACTGGTAAATGACCCGAATAAATCCAACGAGTAACTAATACGCCTGTTATACAGAAAAAAGTAGTTATCATGCCCTTGTCGGATGAATCGGATAGTCCTACAAATTCATCGACTAAGAAACTTATCAAATGAATTATAATTACAATCGAAACGACCGAAAAAGATATATGAGTTAATATATGTTCTAAAGTCGAAAATATCATAATAATTTTTAAATTTAAAATAAAAGAAAAAGAGGGAAGTTCCCTCCATTTTTTGAATTGAATTTCAATCAGAAATTCAATTCATTATAGAACTTATTCTATGCTTTTGAAAATGAAAACATATTATGCCGCCACTCGGACTCGAACCGAGATGCTCTAGCACTGCTTCCTAAGAGCAGCGTGTCTACCGATTTCACCATAGCGGCTTCCTAAAAATCATATTAACCTATTTTCGTCGAGTTTGAAAGAACCAACGCAATGCACTAGTGTTTTAAGAAACACTGCAGTTAATGAATAATAAAATAAATTCAAATTTCTTTAATTAAATTCAATTAAAATAAAGATTTTGACCGTACCACTAAGGATATTTATCCTTATGTTAAGGATCTTTATTTCAATTTAGTTTGTCAATTTTCGTTGACTTAATGATCGTGTTTTTTTTTTTTGGATTACAATTTCAGTATGACATTTAATATTTAATTAAATGTATTTAATGTATTTCCGGAAATGTTATCGTAATTATTAGATTTTCATTCTATAGAGAAATTTTTATTAAGATTTTGACATCCAATTATCTATTGCTTTGCGCATACCCTCTACGAAAAACAGGTTTGCATTCTATGTTCCCTAACGTAAAAAAATCTTACGTAATTGACTTGAGAAATTTTTCAGCACAAACGATCTATTTGAATTTTTCATTTTAGATCATTCAAAATTAACACATTGTTAGCTACCTAAATATTAAACTAAATTAAATGGGAAATATTTTTTTTTTTAGTAATTAGTCAAAAAAGTGTACCTAATTTAGAAATTCTATTTAAAAATTCGAATGAAACTACTAATGATTTTTTTAAATTTAAATAGAATTATCTAAAAGACATCCTATGGAAAAACATTTTAGTGACTTTTTTTTATCCTATGTCTATATAAAGTAAAAGTGTCAATCCAATAACCTAATATTTTCTCTAACTATAATGGAAATGACAAAATCATTTGCAAAAGGAACTAGTTACTACTTCTGAATAAAAAAAAATAAAAAAGATTTTTTTTTTATTCACTTCTCTAAAATTGAAATACTCTATTTTTTTTTTATTTTATTTTGATATGCTGATAGAATTCTTTATCCTTTGTCTATATATATCAAATTTTGCCATCGAAAATAATAGAAATTTTCATTTTTTTTTTAATAACTATTTTTGTCACTAATAGGATCATCATAGCATTTGAACGATTCTAACTTTTCTTTTGGATTTGAATATGTGAAGTATTTTGAAAATATTTTTCACTAAAAATTAAGAATAGAAAATTCGAGAATTGTATGTAAATTTTCGATATCTTTATTATTTATTATATTATAAATATTATTAGTATTAGTTTTTGACTAACTTCTTAAAAAATAGAAAATAGTTGATGAATCAGAAACAAGAAAGAATAAAAAATAAGATTTTTTATGGAACATACATATCAATATTCATGGATCATACCTTTTATTACACTGCCCGCTCCTTTCTTAATAGGAGGTGGGCTTTTGCTTTTTCCGGAGGCAACAAAAAAACTTCGTCGTATATGGGCTTTTCCGAGTGTTTTAGTCTTAAGTATAGTTATGATTTTTTCCGCCGATCTTTCTCTTCAACAAATAAATAGCAGTTCTATCTATCAATATGTATGGTCTTGGACTATCAATAATGATTTTTCTTTAGAGTTTGGATTATTTATTGACTCACTTACTTCTATTTTGTCAATATTAATTAGTACGGTTGGAATTCTGGTTCTTATTTATAGTGACAATTATATGTTTCATGATCAAGGCTATTTGAGATTTTTTGCTTATATGAGTTTTTTCAATACTTCAATGTTGGGGTTGGTTACTAGCTCGAATTTGATACAAATTTATATTTTTTGGGAATTGGTTGGAATGTGTTCTTATCTATTAATAGGGTTTTGGTTTACACGACCTATTGCATCAAATGCTTGTCAAAAAGCATTTGTAACTAATCGTGTAGGGGATTTTGGTTTATTATTAGGAATTTTAGGTCTTTATTGGATAACGGGCAGTTTCGAATTTCGGGATTTGTTCGAAATATTCAAATTCAATATGATTTATAACAATAACAATCACGTTAATCTTTTATTTGTTATTTTGTGTACCTTTCTATTATTTTCTGGCGCTATTGCTAAATCCGCCCAATTTCCCCTGCATATATGGTTACCGGATGCCATGGAAGGCCCTACTCCTATTTCGGCTCTCATACATGCTGCTACTATGGTAGCCGCTGGAGTTTTTCTTGTAGCTAGACTTCTTCCTCTCTTCGTAATTATACCTTACATAATGAATCTAATAACTTTGATAGGTATAATAACAATACTATTAGGAGCTACTTTAGCTCTTGCTCAAAAAGATATTAAGAGAAGTTTAGCCTATTCTACAATGTCTCAATTAGGTTATATGATGTTAGCTCTAGGTATGGGGTCGTATCGAGCTGCTTTATTTCATTTGATTACTCATGCCTATTCAAAAGCATTGTTATTTTTAGGATCGGGATCTATTATCCATTCAATGGAAGCTATTGTTGGTTATTCTCCCGATAAGAGCCAAAATATGAGTCTTATGGGGGGTTTAATAAAACATGTTCCAATTACAAGAACGGCTTTTTTAGTAGGAACCCTTTCGCTTTGTGGTATTCCCCCTCTCGCCTGTTTTTGGTCAAAAGATGAGATTCTTAATGATAGTTGGTTGTATTCGCCTATTTTTGCGATACTAGCTTATTTCACAGCAGGATTAACTGCGTTTTATATGTTTCGAGTTTATTTACTTACTTTTGAAGGACATTTCAATGTTTATTTTCACAATTACAGCAGCAAAACAAATAGCTCATTCTATGAAATATCTTTATGGGGTAAAGAAGAAGAAAAAATGTTTCAAAAAATTTTTTTAGTCAAAATGAATAATGATGAAATGAATACTAATGAAATGAATACTAATGAAGGGGCTTCTTTTTTTTCGCGGAAAATATATAAAATTAATGGCAGTGTAATAAATAGTGTACGGCCTTTTACTTCTATTAGTATTAATCATTTTCGCATTAAAAATCTTTTTTCTTACCCCCACGAATCAGATAATACTATGTTATTTCCCATCCTTGTTTTGGTACTATTGACTTTGTTTATTGGAGGTATAGGAATTCCTTTTAATCAATTCAATCAAGAAGGAATCCATTTGGATATATTATCTAAACTATTAACTCCGTCTTTAAACCTTTTGCATCACAATGTAAATAATTCTCTGGATTGGTATGAATTTTTCACAAATGTAACTTTTTCAGTCGGAATAGCTTATTTCGGAATATTTATAGCATGTTCTTTATATAAGCCTCTCTATTCATCTTTACAAGATTTGAACTTCCTTAATTCGCTTGCTAAAAAAGGTCCTACGAGAATTTTTCGGGACAAAATGATAAATATTATCTATGATTGGTGTTATAACCGTGGTTATATAGATGCTTTGTACGCAATATCTTTAACAAAAGGAGTAAGAAGATTAGGGGAAATAGTTGATTTTTTTGATAAACGAGTAATTGAGGGAATTATTAATGGAGTTGGTCTTGCGAATTTCTTTGGAGCCGAAGGGATTAAATATGTAGGAGGGGGTCGCATTTCTTCTTATCTTTTATTGTATTTATTTTATGTATTGATATTTTTACTAATTTATTACTTGATTTTCTAAAAAAAGATCAGTCGATTCCTTATCCATAGTTTCAACTCTCTTTCTTAACTCGTTACTTATCTTTTGCTTTTGTTCTTTATTATTGGAATACCAATAATTAGATAATTTTTCCGAGCATAATTTTTGTGTAGTGAATAGGGATATTTTTCTTTCTATCATTTCAAAAAAAGTTGATAAACTGGGTAGCGACGTAAAAGATATTCTTTCTTTTCCATCACTTATACATGGATAAAAAAAATATTGTGACATTTCTTTTCTTACAGCATTCTCAATATTATCATTTTTGATATATCTAAATGGTCGATTCCAGCGTTTATAGTCGAAAAGAATAGTTCCAAGCGGTTTTTCAAACCAGAAGAGATCTTTATTTTTTTTATCTATCAATATTTCTAACTGCGAATTTTCTTGATTCCCATTCAGATAAAAAGTTTCATAAACAGGTCTATTTTTATAGCCTGTCTCTTGAAAGTGAAAATGGAATTCATCCTTTGTTTTTTCCTTTCCATTCACTCGGATCTCTTTCGTTTCGTCGATTTTGTCCGGATCCTCCTTTTCTTCCGAAAAAAGGGAAGAAGAAGGATCTTCTTCGGTGGATCCCTCTTGTTCCTGTTTAGTCCCCTTCGTTTCGGAAGTTGTTTCTATTTCTACATCTCTTTCTTCCGTTTCTGAGGTGTCTTTCAGTTTCTTAGTAAAAAGGGGTGACGGTATTCTTCCTAAAGAGTAGACACAGGTAATAAATAAGAGAATACTAAAGATTCGAGCCATAGAATTTATCAATTCTGACACAAGGTACTTATTCGATCGAATAAGTACATTAGATCTAATAGAATTATTTTGCTGTATCCAGACTAATATCAATCCAACCCATTTCATGAATAAAATGTGACCAATTAACCAACCAACAAAACCACTTGTTACAAATAAGATCTTGTTGTTGCATCGAAACATATAAATGTTGACTAATCTGACTA